CAGAGTGAATGAAATTAGAACGATATTTCATTTTGTTTAAACTGAGCCACTGATAGAAAAAAAAAAAAGAAAGAGGACGAGGATAAATAAAGATAAATAAAGAGCGAGGAAGTAAAATGGGCTTTTTAGTGGGGATAGAGGGACTTGAACCCTCACGATTTAAAAATTCGACGGATTTTCCTCTTACTATAAATTTCATTGTTGTCGGTATTGACATGTAAAATGGGACTCTCTCTTTATTCTCGTCCAATTAATCTTAAAAAGATCTATCAAACTCTGGAATGAATCATTTTATCACTGAATATTAGAATTCGATTCTTTTTTCAACTTCAATTGGAGTTGATTCACAATAACTCTTCCATTTTTCATATATTTTTTGATCTCTATCATTCTAATTAATAGAGAATATAAATCTATAAATAGAGGGTTTCTATAGATCCTTATCTCATATTCTTTCTTTAGACTTTCTATATATACTTAGACTAATAGATTATCTAAATAATCTATCTAAATATTCTAGATTCTATAATAGAAATAATCTAGAATATAAAGAAATAAGAAAGAGAAGATTTAGATTTTCATATATAGAGATACAGAATAGGATTCGATAGAAGATTTAGGTTGTGATTAATCGTTTGCTATATCAGTATGTATACGTACGTATTAGGTATATTTCGATAGAAAGATTTTAGCTACTAACGTAACGTACGTAACGTAGTCAATTTCATTCGTTAGAACAGCTTCCATCGAGTCTCTGCACCTATCCCTTTTTCTTCTCATTTTCCATCGTTTCTTCTTTCAAAACAAAGATTTGGCTCAGGATTGCCCATTTTTAGTTCCAGGGTTTCTCTGAATTTGGAAGTTACCACTTAGCAGGTTTCCATACCAAGGCTCAATCCAATCAAGTCCGTAGCGTCTACCAATTTCGCCATATCCCCTTTCCTTTGAGACAAGGATCCAGTTGTAATTTAATCCACCTCTTTCAGTTATATCAGTTATATTGGCACTATTGAATTCATTAGGTAATGATTACTATATCGAAATATCGAAAAAGTGTATGCTGCTATTTTATTTTTTTGACCACCTTCTATTATAGATTCTCTATATTCTATCATTTTATCTCTATTGGATAAACCCTATTTGTTTCAATACAAAATGATTCTATCATTGATGTATCCGCAATTCAATATAGATAGATATATCCCACATATATATATGCCTTTCCTCCTCCTTAATCTTTACAGTGCATTTTTTAATAGTGGAACGGTCGATATTCATTCTTTTTTTTTTTCATTTCGAATTCTAATTTCATTGATATATTGATATCTTGATATTTTCTTTTCATAGATTCATATATATGAATATGGAATTGAATTTCTATTTATCTATCTAATTTATCTAGATCTAAATAGTTTTCTTTTCTATTTTCTAAATAGAATCTCGAATAGTTAATTAATAACTAAGAACTAGAAGAATATCAATAAATGAAAAAAAAAAAGAAGAAGAATCACTAGGTAATAGCTAAGATCCGATAGTTTCCTGTATTCCTATAAACTATTGCTCTTATATCCGCGCCCGCTTAGCTCAGAGGTTAGAGCATCGCATTTGTAATGCGATGGTCATCGGTTCGATTCCGATAGCCGGCTCTTTTTCTTTTCATGATTTAAAATCTCTACTCTCGCTTTCTCTAAATGTCGGGTCACTTATCTATTATGTCATGGTAACTTGCAGCTATAGCTATGAATAAAAAAGTTGACTAGAACAATTAGATCTCTATAGAAGAAATTGGAAAACGTAACCTTCGCTTGAATTTTCTATATATACAAAAAATACAAATATTGATAAAATTTATTTTATTCTGTTTTGTAGGACTTTAGTAAATTGAGTTTTGCTTTGCTGATTCTTTAGTTCAGTCTGAATTTATATTTTTTTTGTCAAATGAAAGTGAATCAAAAAGGAGCCTTTATATTTTATATGTCTCGTTACCGAGGACCTCGTTTCAAAAAAATACGCCGACTGGGGGCTTTACCGGGACTAACTAGTAAAAGACCCAGATCCAGAAGTGATCTTCAAACCCAATTGCGCTCTGGAAAAAGATCACAATATCGTATTCGTTTAGAAGAGAAACAGAAATTGCGTTTTCATTATGGTCTGACAGAGCGACAATTACTTAAATATGTGCATATTGCTAGAAAAGCCAAAGGGTCAACAGGCCAGGTTTTACTACAATTACTTGAGATGCGTTTGGATAACATCCTTTTTCGATTAGGTATGGCTTCGACCATTCCTGGAGCCAGACAATTAGTTAACCATAGACACATTTTAGTTAATGGTCGTATAGTGGATATACCAAGTTTTCGTTGCAAACCCCGAGATATTATTACTACGAAGGATAAAGAAAGATCGAAAGCTCTTATTCAAAATTATCTTGTTTCATCCCCCCACGGGGAATTGCCAAACCATTTGACTATTGACTCCTTACAATATAAAGGATTTGTAAATCAAATAATAGATAGTAAATGGATCGGTCTGAAAATAAATGAGTTGTTGGTCGTAGAATATTATTCCCGTCAGACTTGATTCTAACGAAAATAAAAAAGCAAGGTTCATACCAATTTTGATTCCTTTCGCTGAAGTAAATAGAGTACCTCGTGCCCTATCTCATTCACGTATCAAAAAAGAATTGGCAATAGGATTCTTTTGATTTTTTTCTTCTTTTCAATATCAATACGATATTGATATTTTTTTTTTACCTATCACAATAATTAATTAGGGATAGAGAATTTATATTAAATAAGTAAATAGGGGTCTTACCGTTCGTTAGAATAATGATATAAATTGTTATTTGATTTGATACATTTTAGTCGGTAACGTTGATGAATGAAAAGAAACGGAGAGAGAGGGATTCGAACCCTCGGTAAACAAAAGTTTACATAGCAGTTCCAATGCTACGCCTTGAACCACTCGGCCATCTCTCCTACAGAATGTTATTCTTGACCAAAACCCGAATGAATAGCGAGTCCTTCATCTTAATTGTAGTACATGTATAACCGTCTTATGGTTCCCTAAGAAGAAGTTTCTTTTTCAATTTACTATTTATCAACAACTTCTTTCATCAGCTAACCTATGGAATTCATGAATCGTCCGATGAATCTTTCTTTTCTATTTCAATTGTATGGTGTGGCACATACACGTTATGCAAACAAAAAGGATGGTTACTTTATTTGAATTTAATTTTATCATGGAATGAGTATTCCATTCTTTTACTTTTTGGATCATAACCAAATCAAGAATTCTCGAGTTATCAAAATCCATAGGGAACTTGGTTATTCAACTTAGATGAAATAAGAATAGTCATTAGTATACTACGAAATTGGAATGAAATAGAATCTGATTCAACTATTTCTTTTCATCTTTGTCCAAAAGGGGGACACCACATTTTTTTTTCCAATTAGTCTGTTTTTATGTTATTTTGTACTGTACAATTCCTTTTTTTGTGGGATCGTTTTCCCCGAAGGGGAATGAGAAGAATTATAGAATGAATTGCTAATTATGCCTAGATCTCGAATAAATGGAAATTTTATTGATAAGACCTCTTCAATTGTAGCCAATATTTTATTACGAATAATTCCGACAACTTCAGGAGAAAAAAAGGCATTTACCTATTACAGAGATGGTGCGATTTGATTTTTTCTTGTTTTTTTACCCCTCAGCTTTACGAGAAAAAGGATGTAGTTAGGAATATAAAAAAACAAATTAGTGAAATAAACCTACGCTTGGTGAAGGTGAAGTTTAGAGATAGAGCAATTCCTTCTGTCGTGTATCCTCGATTGATGCAGCCTTAAATGCTTCAATTATCTATTTTAGTATTGAGCGAAAGGTTACATCTATAGGTTCTGTATTGGAGGTCAATACTACTTCATTGAGTACTAATAGGTGGCATCGGGGAAAAAGCACTACACCTAGGAATCAACAACACAAAAACTTTGTTATAAATAAACCTTTTCCTTATCGGTATCGGGACTAAAAAGAATGGTTAGGAAAACAAAGATCCATCTCATTCGTACTTTTGGTACCCGTATAACCATCAAAGACCGTTGAAGTGACTAATTCCTGTAAATAGTAAGCGTTGAGTACAAAGAAATCTTTGGAGTTACCATTTCAATCTAGCAATAATATGATTGGTGTTAAGAAAAAACCTCTTGTGGGAAGGCTGGCTAGAAATTTCTTGTAAAAATACCAGCTCCTGTCAGTTCATAATGAGAATAGTGTAATTTTGATTACATGAATTCTTCTTCTTAGTACTATGCACAGAAGGGAGGAGCCGTATGAGATGAAAATCTCACGTACGGTTCTGGAACGGAGATTCTTTTACTAGAATGAACGACCGTAACGGATGTCGGCTCAATCCGAAGGAAATTATGCAGAAGCTTTACAGAATTATTATGAAGCTACGCGACCAGAAATTGATCCCTATGATCGAAGTTATATACTCTATAACATAGGTCTTATACACACAAGCAACGGAGAACATACAAAAGCTTTGGAATATTATTTCCGAGCACTAGAACGAAATCCATTTTTACCACAAGCTTTTAATAATATGGCCGTGATCTGTCATTACGTGCGACTATCTTCACTATAGAAAGAAAAAAAGATAGGCTTTCTACATAGGAATCGTCCAAAGTAACGATTTTTATCAGCTGTAGCAAGAAAAAAGACTTCGCGAGAACCAAAAAAATCGGAAGAAATAGGTATGGCCTATATACTATATACTATACTCTATGGATAAAGAGTCAAATTGATAGAGAAAGCACCGTAAAGATCCATTCGTAAGCTATTATTTGGTAAATACAGTTCAGAACTGCTTACTTATTACTTATGTCATAATATGGGATAAAAAAAAGTGAGAAATCAACTTATGTAATAGAGTCGATCTATTCAAGTATTGAGCAGCGGTGTAGCATCAGATCCCAAAGATAGTAAGTCCTTTTTTCTTA